AAACAACTTCTTATATCCTAAGAAATAGAAATAGAACGAAGACATATAAATTTGATTAAGTGAATTTCGAAGTCAAATCACAAACCGAACTTAGGAAAGATAAATAGATCTGTTTCGACACGACCGAATTATATTCGGTCAATACACTGTTGTCAATATGAATGCTTAGATAAAGAATGCACTGAAAAAAAAAATTAATAAAAGACTTGTGTTGGCTTGGATTTACACTAGATATACAATATACATAACTAGAAAAAGAAAAGCATAGGTAAAAGAAGAAATTAGGGAAGAAATAGGAAAGAATCCCAGGTTTAGTTCTTTCTTATAATGACGTTCCAACAAAAACCGAATCGCAGGAAGACCAAAATTTGCTATTTCTCGTCGCTCCAATTATTCATTTCTTCTATCGACCTTATGTCAATAAAGTTAGATCAAAAAAAAAAAAAAAGAAAGTTTGAAGAAAGTAAAAGAGGGAGAGGGAGGGGTCAATAGTATAGTAGACAAAAGCTATTTTATTTCGAAAAAGCTATACAGGAACTGCCCCCACCCTCGTCTGTTTTGTTTTTGTATTTCATTAACTGATTTGCGTTTGATTAAGACGACGAAATTCCGTAAAAACCCCCGCCTTCTTTAAAATATCATAAACAGTTCCTGTAGGTTGAGCGCCTTTTTCAAGAAAATATAGAATAGCAGGAATATTTAAATAGGTTTGATTATTTATCGGATCATAAAAACCTACTTTCCGAAGATCTCTTCCTTCTCTTCGGGATCGAACATCAATTGCAACAATTCGATAAATGGCTCATTGGGATAGATGTAGATGAACTATAACCCCCCTAGAAACGTATACGAAGTTTTCTCCTCGTACGGCTCGAGAAATTCGAAGTTATGGCTATGTATAGAATTAGAATCTCAAATAGAGATCCATAAAAGTATCAAATTAATTAGACTATGCTTATTTAATACTTCATTTATTCTTCTTTAATCGAAGAATAAATTTGTATTCTCATAACTCAAGTTGGATAATTCTGAAATAGTTCCAAAGAAAAGCTTTAGGCATTTCATTTTTTTTTTTTGTTTTGAGCGGTCTCTAATCCCCCCTTTTTTTGTTTGTCTCGTTTCGAATATATTTCAATTCTTCATTCTCCATCGAGTTGCCGAGACAATTGAAAAAAGGGTATTTCCTTGTTCCAAGATACTTTATCTTTGACTTAAATCGTTGGGTTTAGACATTACTTCGGTGACTTTTAATCATTTCAAAATGGCAGCAACATGCCCCTTTTTATGAATTATTTCTATCAAATAATTATACGAACGGGTGATTTGATTCCCGCACGATACACTTTTGATCAAAAGTGTTTCACTAATCCCAACAAATTTTCCTTTTTTGTTTTGGATTTGAAACTTATTCGAATTGGATCCTTTCGATTTCTAGATCGAAAATATACTTACGAAGTTGTCAAACTTATTTATTAATTGGCACTAACCCTAGATCCTTGCCCCAGAGAAATGAATCAATACTTTCTACTCGAGCTACATCACGTACTAGTTCCATTAGAACCCAACAGGTTCTATTGGAATAAAGGATGTCGAGCCAAGAGCATCTTCATTCCTATATAATATCAAAATGGTGGGTGTAAAAACCCACAGCTGACTATGTCCGTCAAGTCGCACGTTGCTTTCTACCACATCGTTTCAAACGAAGTTTTACCATAACATTCCTCTAGTTTGGAGTTTGGAACTGGTATGTAATTGATTCAATTATGGAATCATGAATAGTCATTTATTTTTTTTTTCCTTCCAGCCATTCCATAGGAATCCATATTCGATCCAAAATTATACTCTTAATCCAATATTCTACTAAGTAAAAGGGAGTTCAAAAAGATAATCTTTTTTTGAGTCTAAAAAAATAAGACTAATACCTATATTAAATAGATATAAATTTCTATTTAATAGAGATATTAAATATTTCCTGGGACGGAAGGATTCGAACCTCCGAATACCGGGACCAAAACCCGTTGCCTTACCACTTGGCCACGCCCCATTTCGATTTCGATTCGATACTAATAAACAGTATTATAGGGATTGGTTGTTCGTCAATTCCATCCAGTCCAAAAATTTATAGACTATATTGTTCCTAGGATTTTGACACACGTAGATATAGAATTAAACCGAATTTATTGATCATTACATATAATTCAATTAAGATATTGCATGAAAGTATGATTTCTTCTATTTTCAATTGCGAATAGAAGGATTTTTGATTGGGTAAGTTGAAAGAAGGATTTTTGGGTCTACTTTACTTTCGTAATTTTTACCGTATAGCAATTATCAATAACATATTAATAACTCAATCAAAATACAATTATCTCGAAGTCAAAAAAATGTTTGTTATGCTTAATATCTTTAGTTTGATCTGTATCTGTCTTAATTCCCCCCTTTATTTGAGTAGTTTTTTCTTAGCGAAATTACCTGAGGCCTACGCTTTTTTGAATCCAATCGTAGATGTTATGCCAGTAATACCCGTTCTCTTTTTTCTCTTAGCATTTGTTTGGCAAGCTGCTGTAAGTTTTCGATGAGATCTTTAATACGGTCCTAGACATGATTTATCCGAGAAAAAAATTCTAACAATGGATACGGTCAGAGAAGTGTATGAACCCTCGATCTAAACAATTCTTCAATACGATAGCTAAGATAAATCTGAATCATCCCATTTTCTCATTCGAATTCTTTTTCATTTATTGAAAGACCTATTAGAGCTCACGGTGATATGAAAGAAAATTTTTCTTGTAATGAAAGACTCGATTCTTATTACAAATTACAAATGAATTTCGGAAAATTATTTTTCTAGTTTATAGAAAGCATTTCATTTATTGGTATCAAAATAGGATATATGGTATAAAAATGGAGAACCTATTCTCTTTTTTTTTTTCCAAAAAATGATCTTGGAGATTGTGTAATGCTTACTCTCAAACTCTTTGTTTACACAGTAGTGATATTCTTTGTTTCTCTCTTCATCTTTGGATTCCTATCTAATGATCCAGGACGTAATCCTGGACGCGAAGAATAAAAAAAGAGGTCTTTCTTTTTTTTTTTTTTTTTGACTTGTTTTGCTTCATTTTTCAATGTTCTTAGGATTGTTATCTATTAACATTTTTATCTATTGCACACCTTTAAATAAAAATTCCAAAATTTGAAATTTGAAAAATAAATAAAATACCAAGTCATCAACGGAAAGAGAGGGATTCGAACCCTCGGTACGAAAAACTCGTACAACGGATTAGCAATCCGACGCTTTAGTCCACTCAGCCATCTCTCCCAATCGGAAAAGGATAATTATTATTTTACATTACATAAAGGATTGAAAAAATCCTTTCTTTCTTCTTTAATATATTATTTTCTTTATACATATCCAAATAAATAGATACAACTTTCCTAAGCAATCCCATTTCTATAAATCACGGCCTGGCCTGGTCAGTACCCAGCCGGGCCATCTTTTGTTTGAACTCATAAACAAAATTCTTTTTTTTTTTCAAAATCAAAATACTTGTTATTGAAACAACAAAAGAAGGACTATTTCCATATTTTTGATAGAGAAGAAATTTTTAGAATTTCATAATTATAGAATAAAAATAGAATAAAAGTCTCGTTTCGTTTCTTATTATTTAATATAATCTTCTTATTTAGTCTAATATAATCTTCTTATTTAGTCTAATTCGAAAGAATTAGAATTCTTTATTTTTTCTATTTATGGAAATAAAGAAAGAAAAAATACTGAAAGAAAAAAATGGAACTGGAGATTGTTGTTCAATGGATTTTTATGTCATGAATGACAGAAATAGTTTTCTCGATCCATATCTGTCAAAAATCCTTCATCAAAAGAAAGAACTTGTCATTTATTTTCAATTTTTAAATATGAGTTTAAATATAAAAAGTTTCAATATAAATATAAGTACTTTTTTCCTAATCTAATCAGATTGGGTCTACGGACAAAACACGCCAATGTCAGAATTTGGCTCATTATTTTCTGATCCTATCTTAATTATGTCTGATTAGCTTGTTCGACAAAAAGTTCATTTATATACAATAATCGCACTGGAGCGGGTATAGTTTAGTGGTAAAAGTGTGATTCGTTTTACTGATCGCTTCTCTAGTTAAGGGATCCCTCGATTTGATTTGTCCGAGCAAAAACTTTATTTCTTAAAAGGCCTTACTCCCTTACCTCTCAATGAAGGATTCGAGGAAGAATATACATTCTCGTGATTTCTTTTCAAGGATCAATTAGAAATTGAAAAATTGGATTATCAAATTGCGAAACATAATTTTTTTTATGAATTGGATCAATACTTCCAATTTAATGAGTATGAGTAAAGGATCCATGGATAAAGATAGAAAAGTTTCTTTCTAATCGTAACTAAATCGAAATCTTCCATTTTTGGTATATTTCTATGTATATCGGAAAGATTGAAGCAAAATAGCTATTAAAAGATGTCTTTAGTTTACTAAAAACATCGACATATTTTTTTAGCTCGGTGGAAATCAAATACTTTTCCTAAGGATTCTAGTAAATAGAAATAGAGAACGAAGTAACTAAGAATATTGTTAGAATGCCCGATTCCCTATTCTAGGGGGATCGTCTAGAAAGCAAATTGTTTTGAATGCATTCAAACAGAAAAGCTGACATAGATGTTATGGGTCAAATTTTTTTTATTTCGTTCACGTTTTAGATAGAAATCTATTTCTTAGATATATATATCTATCTATTCGATTTGGGAATTTATCCATCATCCATAAAGGAGCCGAATGAAACCAAAGTTTCATGTTCGGTTTTGAATTAGAGACGTTAAAAATTAGGAATCAACGTCGACTATAACCCCTAGCCTTCCAAGCTAACGATGCGGGTTCGATTCCCGCTACCCGCCCTATTCTCTATTTCAAATAGAATAGATTCTATTTCTACAATGTAGAGTATAGAATGTTCTTACTATACATTATTAGAT